CCAAGCACAGTATTATCGCCTGGATGGCCCTCAACTCTGGGCTTCTTACAGCAGATCGAGTTAGCAGATTTTATCCCAACATCGTGACTCTTTGTGGCCTGTGCATGCTTGAAGATGAAAGTGCCGAACATCTCTGTTTTCAGTGCAGCTATGCAGGGTGGATTTGGGCTCAGCTCTGTTCTAAATTTGGATATGATCAGCCTGCAACCAACCTTCATGATGTTTGCCGATGGATTAATGAAATCAAAACTAAGAATTCGGCCTTTACTGGCCTGATCCTAAAGCTCTCCTTTACAGCAGTCATATACTATGTTTGGCGTGAGATAAATTCCAGGCGCCATGAAGGGAATCCAAGCAGTAAGCAGAACGTCGTTTTGGAAAATTGTAAGGGAAGTCAAATTGAGACTGCATTCGGTTTCCTATCAGATGAAACTGAGAGTTATTTACTTTTTTTTTTTTTTTTTTTTTTTTTTTTTTTTTTTTTTCACTCAGTTTTGGAGAGTGCATGGTCACCCTGCTCAGCCATCTATGGCTGAATGTTACTCTTCTTCGAACCCTCCGAAAAGAAAAGTGAACACAGACGGTTCAGTAGCAATAGAGGCTACTGCGGCTGCGATAGCAAGGGACTTTATCGGCCATCCTCTTTGGGCTTTCCGGAAGACGGTTGAGTGGAGAGAGATTTGGAAGGTGGAACTTTATGCAATCTGCCATACATACGGTGGAGATGGCTTCGCGAATGGGCATTCGGAACCTTTGGGTAGAGTCTGACTCATTATATGCAGTCAAGATGATTAACTCCCAATACAAGCCCCATTGGGAAGCGCGAAATATGCTGCTGAGCTTCACTGAAAATGCAAGAGCCTTACAGTCTTTTAGAGTCACCCATTGTTGGAGGGAGAGCAATAGAGCCGCCGACTTTATTGCGGGATGTCGAAAGCGAATATCCGAGTTGAGGGCAACCCCTTTTGATTAACTTGCCTTAGCCCACATCTATCTAATAAGAGTCCTTACCCCGCATTCATCAATATCAATAAAAGTAGCAGGCGTGAAGGTTTAGTATACTCACTTCTAGTTACCGCACAACGTCCTATCTTCATTCCCTTGGAACTATGTATTGCAGTTGGCAGATCACAGAAGGAAGTCAATAGCATACTAGAGTAGAGGGTAGGGGGGAAGGAACTGATTTAGCAATACAGCTAAACCACTAATTCTCTATAATAGGTGCCTATCTTGAATTCTGTAACAAAAGAAAAGTCCCAGCCTTATGTTATGGCTGGTTAAGGAAAGCGGTACTGACGATAAGCACCTATCCCAGGTCCAGCAAGCTTGGTCGAATGGAGGTTTAAGACGGGAGACACCCTATTCCCTAAGTCAAACCGGCTCTGAAGAGAGGAGAGAGTCACCTTGAGCAGAAGACCAGAGATCACTCTTCTCACCATTGAGGACCCGGAAGCAAAGACCTTTCTCTTCCAATTGACTGCTCCAGAGGACAGGGACAGAGTTCTCCCCCTTGGGCCTTGTCTTACTGCGGTTCTTTCTGGAAAAGAGAGTCTTCCCACAACTCGAGGAAAGAATCCCGGGGCTGGAATATGCTTGCTGGAAAGGCTGGCTCATCAAGCCTACCCCTCTGTTATCCACGTTGAGACCCTTGGAAGGGGTTAGCCCTCAATCTACTGGAGAGGAATCCGGAGATGAATCCGAGGATTACGAATCCTACACGTACATACTTGACGAAAGATACCCCTTGAGGGGCGAAATCGTCCCTGGAGGCGTCGGAGTGGACTTTGAAGGAACGAGGATTGCCTTGAGAACACGAAAGGGGAAGTAGTAATTCATGATAGTGAAACGGGCGCCACTCTATCAGGCACCAACAGAATGAAAATTAGCTTTCCTCGCTTGCACTGCCCACACAGATCACTGCTGCTACAATGCATATTGACTGAATCGAAGCAGAAGGGTGGTTTTTCTTTCTCCTCCTTTGTCTTCTTCCCCTTCAAACTTAGCTCATCTGCTCCCCAATTAGATCAAGACCCACAAGTTTGAAGGTCACCCCTTGGAAGGGAAGTAGAAGTGGACTCCTTGTGCAGATAACAGGCTTCTGACAGAAGCCGTGAGCAAAGGGAATGCAAGAGCAAGCTCCTTCCTGTATATCTTGTTCACTTTCTTAACAGGAACTCGAGCCGCTTCTTTCTCTTCCTTAATTTGGTTCAATTCAGAAAGCTCGCTCTCAGAAGCTCCTCTGACGATCTGTGGTTGGTGAATTCTTTTAGATTCCCTTTCAGCAGCAGCCACTAAATCGGATTCTGATGACCTTCCAGCCTTCTAATTTATTCATAACTCTATCCTTGATCCAGTTAAGGGCTTGACATTCATTATCATTGGCCTTGGCAAAAAAGATGGAATCATCAGCGAACAGTAAGTGTGAAATAACTGGGCTTGAGCTCGCTAGCTTGATACCTGAGAGAGCATTAGAGTGCATTGCCTTGTTAATCATAATAGATAAAGACTCACCCACTAAAATGAACAAATAGGGGGAGCTCCTGCTCTCCTTGTCTGATTCCACGGTTAGGATAGAAGGATGCTTTAGGGTGACCATTGAGTTTGATGCTATAAGATAAGGAATATATTTCTAGAAAGAATGTGTGTTAAGCCAAATAGTTACTTCGAAACAGGTGGCAAGCTATCTTCAGCTCCATGAATCAGGGAGAGACTCGGGAAAGAAAAACCAAAAAGAAAGGCGCAAAGCCGATGATTAGGCTTGAAGATGGGGATTTGAGTTCTAGTTCCGAATTGAGGGTTTGGGGAGATTTCGGGTTGTAGGGCGCAAGGGGATCTTGAATCAATTCCCTCTTTGCCAGTAGCTAGTTTAGATATGGCAAGCGGTTCGAGTCAAGTGCCAGTTAAAGAACCAATTGTTGGCAAGAGTCACAAATATGAAGTAAACGACTTGATCTCTTCGCTTCGCCCCTCTTACTACTCCTTGCCTCTTCTGGAAAGTGACTTTGACCCAAAAAGTATCCTTCCGTATAGGGGAAGGAAACGCTCTCGCAATAGTTGTTCTGTAAGGGCTTTCATTAGCCTGAGAAGGCAGTGAAAGGGTATTGAGCTACGAATGCTTATACAGGGCAACTATAGGGCTTATAGAGAATGAGAGGGGCTCACTTGACAGAGTGCCGAGCATTGTTCGTCGTGCTAGTTCCGCTACTCCAGTTCCAGTGGTAAACGAAACCTTCTTTCTCTTGCCACGGCTGTAGGAACGGAAAGAAGAGGTCTGTCTTCCGCGAACGGATACTAAAGATGAAGATTCCGCAACGACCTCATAATCTTATTTCTCGAAAGACACCATCCGGCATCAGCTTGCAAGGGAATCTAGTTCTTCCTTCGACGGGGAAAGAAGAGGTGTTCAGCGAACTACTTCCTTATTAGTTCACTTTCTTCCTCCTCTTGTCGTATGTTGTGTATAAGTAGAAAATCTCTTCTGCCAATATATATTGGGACATCAATTCGCTCCCTTCCATTGGTAAGCCGATCACAGGGTGGCGTGTCATACATAGTCAGTCGAGGAAGAAAAGGTCAATAAGGGTCCATCGCTCCCTATGCTATGGTTTTTTGCTTCTCGTTTAGATAAACTATTGTACTTTTCTTGTGGAGATTTAGTTGGTGCTCCGCGAACCTTAGTTCGATTCAATTCCGATGTAAATCATCTTCTTTCGAGTGAGATGTCCATCTCTTCTTCTTCTGTCCCGTCATAGTAATCTTTCTCTTCCGTCCCGTCCGTCGATTCTCTCTTTTTTTGGTAATTCGCTCCCGTTCGCAGGGGCTTCTACTTTTCTATTTCCCTCTGGAAAGAACTTCTTATGTGTTCCGCGAACTACTGATTTCCTTAGTTCGATGTAGCCATCCGCGAGAAGAGAAGTCAATCAATAAAACGAGTGAGTCGGCGAATAAGTCTTTATGTGCGGGGAGGTTGCGTCGGGTTTCCAAATCATAGGAGGTGTTCAGCGAACGGAAACTACTGACTTAGTGGACTTGAAGCAAGTAACTTACAGTCTTCTTTGATCACCCTTAGCCGCTATGAGAATAATCATAAAAGAAGAGAAGCAAGTAGTACGTAACAGTTGAAGCTCCCTATTCCAAAAGAAGTTGAAAAACGTTTTTTCTTTTCGTAAAAAAGTACTTTTCGTTTTACCTCTGGTTCTATTTACTTTACAGATTAGGTATCTAGTGCAATCATAGATTAGAAAGAAAAGTAACTTGAACTTAGGAAACTACACCTATGACATCCGAGGAAAGGGACAGAATCGATAGTGGAATTCGGTACAACGTGTTGGTTCGCCCGGAACTTCAAAGAATCTCTCGTAGAAAAGAGTGCAAGTCCGAAAATCTTAATATCATAAGAAAGTACAAGGGGTTACGATCATTCAAAGAATTTCTTCGTTTGCCCGCTTCGCTTGTGATAGGAAGAAAATCCAAATCAAGTTCACCTCTCCTCCCCTCATCTTCTTAACATCAAACTAGATCGTACAAATTACCTTCTTTGGAAAAAGAAGTTTCTTCCCGTTCTTAATAGCCATGCATGGATTACTGGGCTATGTCGATGGTACTATTTCTGCTCCTTCTCAGACCATCGTTGACAAAGAGACTTCTGACGAAGTCTCCCTAACCCTGCGTACCTTCAATGGTTCCAGAGAGATCAATTAATCCAACTAAGGATTAATGGTACCCTTACCGAAGGGATTATGTCACAAGTTCTTGGCCTAAAGACATCACGCGAAGTCTGGGCCTCTCTTGAAAATGCATTGGCCCAACAGTCACAAGCTCGGGTGATGCAACAAAAACTTCAAAGCCTTAATTAAGAAAGGGTCAATGTCCGTACAGGACTATCTTCAAACGAAAAAGTCCCTGGCTGATTCTCTTTTGGCCATTAATCAACCCGTGTCTGACCCCGATCTTGTCCTCTATGCCTTGGGTGGACTCGGTCACGACTATGAATCGTTCATCACGTCGATTACTACACGTGATAATCCTCCTACATTTGATGGATTACGATCCATGCTACTAAGTCAGGAACAAGACCTCAGTCGCCTCCATGGTGCTACTCACGACCAATCCCAAACAACGGCTTTCCTTTCGGCTCGGGATCGAGGTTGCTCGTAGATCAGTTGACTACATGTCTATAGTGAGAAATCGATGTGAGATTCCTTCAGATCAAATCATCCATTGGCACACCAAAAGGTCTCTTTCAAGGCCTAAAAGATGCATTGTAGCAAACATAAGAAGACGCGTCTGCAAGCCTAGCCCATGAATTCCTCTCTTGAGGCAATCCCAAGCAGTTCATCCGACGCTTCTTCATATTCATATGAGTCTTGTGTGACTTCCTTCTCTAGTTGATCCACTTGAGTACACCGACCCTTTTATACCTCTTTCTCTTTCTCTTTTGATTGTTGCTTTGAATCAACTAAAGGAACTTAGCCCTACCATTAGTCAAATGAAAGCTGCTTGCCCTTTATTTGATTGTTGCTTTGAATCACCTATTGAGTAATCATGTATGCCCTACCTTACCTTCTACACCTTTATTTGATTGTTGCAACGCTTAGAAAGGCTTTATTTGATTGTTGCAGCGCCTTTAAAGCTAAAGTGTATCTAGGGGGTCCAGGAAAAAGTATATCTAGCTTCAGCTTCTTTGAGAATTCTACTAGCAGAGCATTCTCTTTGATTGTTGCAAGGAAAGACTGATCTTCTTATCCCCTTACCTGTCTTTGACTGAAGTCGGGCATTTCCTTCTCTTCTTTGATCGTCGTTGCTCACGAGCCAGTTAAGATAGAATATTTTATATGAATAGGAGTCAGTGTTCAAGGCAGAAGAAGAAAAGAAGTCAAGGCAGGACGGAGTGAACCAATCTCTGTCAACAGGACTCACAACTATCCAATAGAACGAGAAATTGTTAGTTTGGTAAGCTGGTATAGAATCATCAAATCTTGGAAGGAGGGGGAACATTTATTATTTCCCCACTGATTTTGAAAGAGTGCTTCCTTTACCCTCCTTAGCACAAGAATTTTTCCCGAGCAAATCATTCTTCATCGCATAAGCCCATGACAAGTCATTTCCAGATGCTTCTTTCAGAAGAGCACGGGAAAAGCCTATGGAATCCATTATACTAAGACCCGCAAGATCATCCAAGGACTTCAAAAATGGGGACTCAAAACTAGTCAAGAAGGCTTAACTCAAGCAATCACTCAAAAGAAGAAAGGATTTTCGCTTGCCGGATTCGTAAAAGAAAGAAGAAGAAGCCGGGTCTTCTTTTTAGGGCAATAAAATGGGCTTAAATTAAAGAGCTAGGGTGGCAGCAAGAGTCTCACAAACTCGAGTTCAAGACCTCCGATTCAAATCCGATCGACTAGATCCGATCACATGATCAAAGAACTATTCATGAAGAAGAAGTTCCAGCCAATTTCTATTTTTTTAATGATAAGGAAGCGCTTGATCCGGGCCTTAGAAGGGCATCGGGATCAAGGGGATCGTGGGATCAAAGTGGACGTTCCCGATTTCCATGGCCGATTGCATCCCGAGGACTTTCTTGATTGGCTAAGTAGCGTAGAGAAGTTCTTTGATTGGAAAGAACTATCCGAGGTATGCGAAGGTGAAATTCCTGAGCACGGGTCATGCCTCAATTTGGTGAGATCAAGTCCAAGCAAGGCGTAAGCGGAAAGGCAAAGGGAAGTACATGGGACAAGATGCGATCGAGGTTGCGGGATAAATTTCTACCCTCCGATTAGACCCAAAGTGTTCCAAAGGTTTCACTTCTTAAAGGATAGATAGGGGGGAGAGAAGCGTACAAGAAAGCCCCTACTCCTAACAGTTGCGGAGTTCTACCAATTGTTTATTCGCAATGGCTTGAACGAATCCGACGAAGAATCCCTTGCTTGATAGGGCTTGAGGTTAGAAATCCAAGATGAAATCTCGATGCATCGGATGTGGAAAGTGGCCTATCAACTAGCTCTAAAAGCCGAGGAAAAGCTAAAGAGAAGGACCACAAGGAGGCACCGAAGGTGATAGGGGATCGACCTCTACCATATATATTGAGGAAAGAGACCCCTTTTTCCCTTCCCTCAATATATATGGCACGCTTTACTAATAACATAGAAAGTCAAGGCTCTGGGCAACGAGTGGGAGGGAGCCTTGACTTGAGCATTGTACAAGTGCTTAAGGCTCCTTCGGGCCATGGCCACAACTATCATACATATAAGGCAAGGCTTGGAAGCAAGCTACCAGCGCCTATCGGCGAGAACTGGGCTTGGCTTTCGTTCGCAACAAGGTAGCTGTAGGGAGAACCTATGGGCTGGATTGAATCCTTCTTTTTTTTCCGGTATGCCGCTCCGCGAGCAAGGAGCGAGAGAACCAAGTGGGCTGTGGTGATGTCAGAATTTGCACCTATTTGTATCTCTTTAGTGATCAGTTTGGTAGTTTTTTTTTTCTTCATCAGTCTTACGTTTCTATTGTATTCCAATAGTTCGACCCATGCTCTTTTTATGAAAAGAGCAATTCCTTTACTAATCCTCTCTACTATAGTTTTGTTTTTTTATCTTCTTTGTCTGAAAATAGGGTGTCTTTTTTGCTTTTTCTCCTGGGTTTCCAAGGTGGGGTGCCTTTTGGGGGGGCGCGCCCTCTCTTTCGTGTTAATCAAACTGGGATGCTACGGGGGTCTGGCCTCGGCCTTAGTTTTCGTTTACAAGGCCTGCCTCACTGCCGAGGCCACGTATATGGCTCCATCGGGCTCCGCGCCAGTGTCTTCGGGTGCCCTTTCACAGAGTACCCCCGTTCTGGAGGGGATACCTCTTCAGGAAGAAGCCGTGGCCGTGGCCTCCCCCTTCTACTGTTCCAGCGTTGTACACATCCCTGGAGAAATTGAGGACCCCTTGACCCTGTTCAAATTATCCAAATTGAATGGGTTTTTGCTGTTTTTGCAGAAGGATATTTTCGGAGTCATTGAGCCGGGCTATACTCGAGCCATCCAACGAGAATTGGACCAAACTGCTGCGGACTCACTCCCGGCTAAGCTAGACTCTATCATTAGGAGAGAGCACGCGCGATTTCAAATCCAAGAGCAAGGCGGCAGAGGAAGTTCGGCTGGGTCTTAGTCAGTTGGAGATGGGGCAATAATGCTTGTCATTCTACTTTCGAATACTGCTTCTGGAAATCCTAGCTAGTCTTTGCATGGAGTAATAGCACTTTCCCGCTGTTGTGTAAGGGTTGACTGGAAGCTGTGAATTTATGTGATTGGCGAGAATGCTTTCGGTCTAGATTGATAGATGAGCTTTCCCCCTTTAGTATGATAGGCAAAGGTCTCATAAGGTAGTCAAGGGGCGGAGGAAACCCTTGCATGAAGAAAGATTGAATCCTTCTTTCTTCATGTGGTCTCATGCGTCTTTTGACTTTTGAACATGAAGGAGGACACTTTCACAGCAAGAATGATCAGCAACAAAATAGGAAATGGCTTTGAGACTGAGGATTGGAAGAGTTGCCTGCCAACAAGAGGAAAAGCACTAGAATGTTTCAAAAGGCTATGGCCCCGAACATGCCGTTTACCTAAATGAGGTTGAAAAGGTGGGGCTCCCGATTTCCTAATCTGTCTCGATCTCTATCCCATACATTACGTTGGTAAACAACCACAGCTCCGAAGATCCACCAGGCAGCGAAAACTAAATCATAAGTATGCCAATGCCGCATTGGCCGAAGAGAAGAAAGTGGTAGAGCCGTCGACATATAAAGAAGCGTCGCAGAGTGTCGAGTAGCAGAAGGCGATGGAGGAAGATTGTCTAGCCTTGAAAGAGAAGAAAACTTGGGACTTAGTGGCTAAGCCCAAGGATGTGAAAGCCATATCTTGCAAATGCGTTTACAAGATAAAGACAGGGCCATATGGATCAATTGAGAGATAGAAGGCTCGCTTGCTGGCTCGAGGGTTCTCATAGCAGTATGGACTGGATTCTAATGAAAGGTTCAGTCCAGTGGCAAAGATTACAACCCTACCTGTCCTGCTAGCGCTTGCAGCAAGCAAGTCCTGGAAGTTGTGGCAGATGGACGTGAAGAATGCTTTCTTATATAGAGAATTAGATCGAGAAATATACAGGTTCGAGAGTAAAGCTCACCCTGATGGAGTGTGAGAATTGAGAAAAGCTCTGTACGGGTTAAAGCAAGCACCAAGGGCGGTCAAATTGCTGAATTTTGAATTCAAAGTAGATATTTAGTGGCGCCTGCAGATTACAGTCTATTTCTTAAGACTCGAGAAGGCAAGCTGGCCATAGTCCTGCTATAGTATACGTGAATGATCTTATCATCACTGGAGATGACAAAGAGGAAATTCGCCGAACAAAGGAAAATCTATCAGTACGCTTCCAAATGAAGGAAGAGCTCAACCATTCTCTTGGACTCGAGGTAGATCGAAGAGAGAAAGGCTTCAAAATGTGTCAACAGAAAGATGCTAGAGATTTCTAAAATATGGAATGAAAAACTACAAGCCTATCTCGACTACAATGGAGGTTAAGGCTAAGTAAGCTATGCTCAGCAGAGGGCACTAGAGGAAAGAAAAAACTATGTACCGGCAGTTGCTAGGTAGTTTAACTTAACTTACCTAATCTTGACACGGCCTGATATTGCTTTTGCTGTTGGAGTGGAAATTGGGCAAGTAGACTAATAATCCTTGGGTGCCGAAGGGGCGCAACAGAAGAGTTGGCCGGCTTTCAAGCCTAGCATGTGACTGAGTCCGGAGAGCGGTTGTAGACAGATTCCTTAGATAGAGTCTGGTCTGGGTCAGAGCAGAGATAGGATCTTTCTAATTGAGCTCTACCGTACCCTTGCTAACCATTGGAAGCAAGAAGAGGTGAGACCGTTAAGCTTGGGGCTACGTCTACGAAGCGAAAAGCGGAGAAGGCTTTACCTCTATCGGATACATAACTCCTTCCTTCTTCACCACTAAGCCAATCTCGATTCAAGTCGAAATGATTGATAAAGATTCACGTATAAGTGATATTGATTCAAATACACGCTACTAGCCATGTGAGACCAATCTCAACTCAAGATATCGAGTGAAAACGAAAGCTTTGAAGATGCTCTCCCAAGCCCTTTCTCCTAACCTGGGGGCGAAATAGCTCGACTCGTTTGAGAAGGGTAGTAAGAAGAGAAGATCTTTGGTACCGCTCCAACGTCACCGAAAAATCCCCAATCAAGTGTTCCGTGAGTGCTTGCTAAACAAGTCATGCCAGTAAGTAAGTTCAGTGATCGTGCAAGAAAGCTAATTCCCGAGGGGCGAAGCGTCTGATTTTCACTCATAAGTCAGAGTTCAATCGTGACATTTTTGCAAATTACCGTGATGTTGGCTTGAATCCTGAGCAAAGACTGTCGGGGAGGAAAGTGGGTAGCTGACAAGTTACGTTGTAGAAGTGAAAACGAGAGTGGTAACGAATTCTTTTAGAAGATTCCGCTATCATATCATTTTCTAGAGAGTGAGATTCCCATGTGAAAAGCATGCCGGGCAGACACCTTTTAAAGAAGACTGTCCGAGGAGACCCTGGTGAAGATCGACTTACAGGGCAGGGAAGGAGTGGTCTTATCTAAATAAGAGAGAAAGAGTACGAGCGGAGCCACTCGACCGTAGGGAAAGGAGCGGAAGACTTGGAGCGATATAGAGAACGTAGCGCTTGCTCTTTAGACAAGTTATGGTCCCAGCTATGAGAGTAGAGTCGGCAATCTAAGTTCAAATCCCCTTGCCTTCTTTCCACGGGTCGATGGAATTCATTTAGAAGAATACGATTTCCCATGTTATGAGAACTGAATACTATATCTCATTCAAGTAGAAAGTAGAAGCAACTAACCATGTGAGACCAAGAGCATTCCTACGGGATTGAGATTAAACCAATGGTGGAGGCAGTTGATCTTAATCAGCCAATTACTAATTAATAATTACAAGACAGGCTATACGCCGGAGTGAAAGGAAGGCAAACATGGGGAGGCTAATAGGATGGCACAATCCGGGAAAGCAAACGAACTAAGATGAATATCAGGTACATAAGCCCACCGGCCCACGGGAATCTCGATTAGGAAAGCGCCACTCGTAGTATGTTGACCCTATCCATCCTTCCAGCGCATGCTACGTGTTGGTTAATCAAAAATCTCTTAGGCCGTCCCCAAGCCGAGCTCTCCCACGTTCCGAACATGAGACTTCTGGAACTCGACGCCCCATCGTTCGTACCCGGCCACGGCTCTCACCTGGATTCCCATTTGGTTGATGAAGGCGCAGTGGATTCCCATATCCTTCAAAGGCGCTTTCTCTTCGACTCTACTGTTCTATATGGATTTGGAATGGTCAAAGGCCTAATAGATCTCATTCAAAGCATTCATAGGTCTCACGGATTGTGCTGCTTTCCCTCTCTTGGAGTGGAGCTCTCAGTTGATGAGAACTGGCCTTGTGCTTTCGCTCCATCTCCGTGCGCTTTGTCTTGAACCTGTTGTCTTTTACCAACTCCCCTTAGAAAACCACTAGTGGGTCAGCGGGTCTCTCGTCTATGGAATGGCCAGCATCTACACCCGATTCCTAAACTCCAGCTCCTGCTCATGAAAGTGAAGATTCCACCCGGATCCAATTCTTCTTTTCTTGACTCAATGCTGAAGGCTGAAGGATCAAATAGGTCATGGCTTCTTTGGGGATTCATTGAAACCAGGTTGAGTTTTTCTTAAAAAGAACAGATGAAGGAGCCTATAGTAGAGTAGCCTAACTCACAGGCAGAGCTAAAGGCTATTAAATAGTCGCCTAAGCAGACGATGGACGAGACTCTGGAAGAGTGGCTTTCTGGTGAGGTTGCTTCGACCAACCCTCAGGACAGAAAAAACCCCTAGTGAAAACTATGTCTGTATGTATAACCGCCGCTTCCAATCAATTGAATCAATGCAAGCAGTTCCCCTTATATATAGCTATTCATTCCTATTTGGTTGGATTCCTCGGTTCATCTTATGCCAACGATGGAATAGCCTGTTTTTCTAGCTATTCGTTTCTTTCATTCAGGTATGGTGGCAGGGAGAAGTTCGAGTAGGCTTCGTTGAGAAGGTGAACGACGAATCCGAGTGATCGAAGGTGAAAGTACTAAGCGAATATTCAAACGTCTATTCATGTGAGAACCTTGATTGACACCACCTTAGCCTTAGTCAGTAAGGGGAGGCGCCAAGAAGTTTAGACATAACGATCCACCATCTTTGATGGAGGCGAAGAATGGTAGTATTCCTTCCATGACAATCTCAGGAACACTACCATATGCGTATAGTAGCGTCCAGTCTAATAAATAGAAGTGAGTTTTGGCACATACTAGTCTTCTAGGTGAAGTAGCTTCTTCTCCTTCCCTGCACCGCTAGTTTCATAAAGGTTAGTTGGCTTGCCCTTCTCTCCATTCCAGACGGGAATGGTCTAAGTAGCTCCAGCTCTATTAGCTCGGTGCGCCTTTATGTATCAGCTATTAGTAGGCTCTGCCCCAAGAGTCGTAGACCGGGAACCCGGAGGTGAAGGCAACTGGCAACGGATGGAGCATTCGGAGAGGTTTCAGTTCACATTCATTCGACTGAACAACGCGAGCTATTGAGTCGGATAAGCCTGTCTCTCGTCATGCTCTCGAAGTTAACATCCTTGTTAGTAGCTCAAGGCCCCAAAGGCTCTACTAGAGTCGGGTGTACGACCTTAGAGGAATACGAGGTGAAACGGAGATCGCATTCCGAGAGGCTGATTATCAGATTCATTCCTTGTGCTTGACGTTCAGGGTACTATCAGCGTGGGAGATAAAGTGATTTGTTCAAGCTAACTGATGTGAACATGTGAATTCACATAGAATATTAGCACATGTTACACGCGTATACATGTAACGCAGATAAGCCTTCACAAAATGATTACCGGTTATAGGCATGACCTCAGTGGTACCAAAATTTCTTTTTTGGGGAGTGATTTCCACGAGGCCTTTGACGGATGGGTCCCAGAGGTGCTGATCAATGAGGGAATCTCATGCCTAAGGTTGTAGCATTGATCAGTCCAGTGTCCCTCTCCACCCATGTGATATTCACAGCGTGCGTTTGGGATGAAATTCTTGGGTGGTGGATTTGGTATCGGCCTAAGTGGTATAGGCTTGATGAGGTTGGCTGCTACCAACTCTAGGAGCAACTGTGACGGAAGGGCTGGTAATGGGTCACACTTTCGGTGTGCTCCTCTCTTCCCATATATCTGACTGGGGTGGATTGAGCTTGAGCGGTTGCCCTGGATTGGACTTGCAATTGCATTGGTTGGACTTGTTGGCGAGCTGTATGGATCGGCCGAATCCTGGAGAAATCCCCTTTGGGAGGTTGCCCAATCATGATAGCCTGTACTTCTCTCTCATCTTGATTTGTCTCTTGCTTTCCAGGTGAACGCAACGTTTGGTCGGGTGTCTGAGGCCCCCATGTTCGCATCTGACATTTGGGTCACGTTTCCTTGGAATCCAATTCGGGATTGAGGGCGGAAGATGCAATAACAATTGTAGCCATGAAATGGGCAATAGGTTGAACTTCCGTTGTTCCCATCTCCTCCTAGCCCTAGCTGCATATCATTGATGAATTCCTTAAGATCACCGGAAAAAGATGTTTGTTCTGGATTGACTTTCCTTTCTCCAGGGAGCTTCTTAGGATTGATTCTCATCCCGAATAGGGATTTTTGGTCTTGCCATGACCTCGCCCTGCCTATTGTCGACATCTGCGAGTTGACATAATCAGTGAAGCTGTTGTAGACAGGAGGATAGTTATCTTGGAATCCCTTGCCTTGTTCTGATAGCTTACTGGATTGTTCTTGCATGGGGGTTTCTGTGTCTTGACCAGGGTTGCCATGAGGCACTTTATCTCCTTCACTTGTTCTTTCAACTGTTCTACATCAGATGTGACTTGCTGAATCCTGGTCTCTTTTGCCGAATTTGCTTCTTGGTCTCAAGTGAGGTTATTACGGCTCTTTCTGGGAAATCCTCTTCATCCTTGAACCTTAGTTGTTCACTTCGTTCTCCCTGGGAGTGGTTTGAGCTGAGAGGGAGAAAATCCGTCTTTCTTGTCACTGATCTTATTGATTGACGGTCCTGTGTTATTGCTACTCCCACTTGTCGGGGTTACCGGGCTGGCTAACCTAACTATGAATTTCTATCAATGTCGGGATAGACAGAGGTCTAGGATAGTACGCTGTCGGAGTGAGACCGGGGTACAGTAACGAAGTTAGACCGAAATGAACCACTCAATTCCTCACTTTCATCTCTTCGCTTCCTTGACCCTACTGAACACCTACTAAAAGCATGTACTTCATATGCCGCGCGCTTGCTTCACTATTGTCATGTCGAGTGTCATCATCATCCGTCAAAACTTTCGACTTGTCCTTGACTTGAAAGTCGATCGTTGAAGGATTCGAGTTTTCTCAGGTATGAATTCTTTATATTCATCTATAAATAGCTGTTTATCACCACCAATAAACTTTCTTCCAATACCTCTCTTGTCTCACCAACAAAGATGTGTTCTATCGATGTAGGTCAAACCAAAGAGCAGTTCGGTCAGAAGCATCTATCGCGCACTTCAATCCAATGAACAAGCACATATAAGGGGGAAAAAAAGAAGAAAATAGACTACGTACAGGGTTGTAGGGTGGAGAAAGGGTTTCCATAATTAAGGCTTATTGCGTGTGCAACGGGAGAAGAAGGGATCGTGGTCAAACACTAGTCCTTTTGGACTTTCCGGCTAGAGCCACGGAGCTAAAGGCAGATTCTTTAGTCGCTTATTACTTAGTCCTGACCAAGCAAGGCAAATCCTAATACGGATGAAGAAGCAAGGCCTCTTTTAGATTGACAGTTGGCAGATCGAGATTGAAAGCCAGTAGCAACAAAGTGCTTTCACCTCTTGTAGTAGATCCGTCTAGTCTCGTCTCCCTTTCTTCGCTTGTGAAGAAGCTTGGCTAGTTCTTTTTCAACTGATTATGAAACTCATTCTGTTCATCCTTTTTTCTCGTTTATAAGGTGAGCTTCAATGCCCCTAGTCAGTAGGCGAGCGCTAAAAGCGCGCTGAGTGGCCTTTTTCGTGTTTTTATTATCGCGAGTTTAGTTTGGAGCTTGTGTGTTAGGAAAGAGCCTGCGTGCCTGGTCATTTTCTTTGCCTTAAACACCGCGCTATTGAGCGTATAAAGCTTTTTAGAGTTGAGCTAAGGGGGTGTACCATTCAATGCCAGCCCTAAAGATGGCTTTTGCTTGTCTTGTCTCGCCATAACAAGCTGAGCTAGATGGGCCCGAACCTGCTCCTGCTCTTTTGGGTTCATAATTGTCTTTGGGGTGGATATGGAATTTGACTTTAAACTGGCGCATGTCCCTTAGTTCATGAAGGTGGACACAGTATTGCTCTAGATGAGGATGGATGCGTATGGTATAGGAATCGGGAAGAGAAGATCAAAGCCTTCCACGGATCACGAACTGGAGTGATCTAATTAAAGAAATGCGAGAGCAGGCCCTGCAACGCGTGACTTGGTTTGCTCGGGTGTGGAAGGATCGGGCTCTTGGATCGGGGAACAGATATGTCGATGGTTGAAAGGCTAGCGAATACCATTCCATTCTTTCAGGAATTAGGCTTAGGGGGCCGACTAGAAAGAGCTAACCTAATTCGATTCCATTACCTTACTAGAGGAGCGGAAACAAGACAAAAAGGATCACCAAGGGGTTGAAAACCAACCCTAGTACTCCCTTATTAGATAGAGGTCTCTCGAGCCTTCTGATCTGAATCTCGAACACTACTTAGATAGATGTATGTCAATTTCAGGCATAAAATCAAATCAAACGTTTGATCGGTATCATGACCTGGGACCCGAAGAGCGTGTTCAACCCGCCTAAAAAGCCGTTCTTTTTTCTCTTTCGACCCTTATCGATGATTTTAGAATTTGAGCTTACGAGCCAACTGCCCCCCTTGTTCGCTTACATTCCCTCGGGCTAGGTTCAGTTGTTGAAACTCGGCCATCTTTCCCGTTCTCTCTTCCTGCCTCTATACACATATCTCCAACTCGGCAAGCTCATCTTCCCGAGGTAGAGTGGAATACACGAGCACTTCTTAATGCTTGCCTGAGACCATTCACCAGGTGATCCCTAGGTTGCAGCAGGGCAGTCCTGATTGAACTAACTAGTTGCTTAGCTAAACTCGTGACATGGTTTATTTATCAATGAACTGTGTATCAACGTTGTGCCTTCCTTGGCTAAATCCGAGGGAAGTGCTATGAGACCACTTTGCTGATAAAGGCTGTCCCCGCTTACTTACGTCGGACCGTACCTAATCGATCTGGTTCACTTACTTATGGTTAACCGCCTGTCATCGGAATATGAATAAAGTGGTACAACGAATCAACCCGAACCAGGATCTATACTTTGAACTAGACCCACCCCACTTAAAATGATTTGCCGTGCGGTCGTTCGCTTCATCTGTGCGTTCGGCACTTGCGCTTAACTTATTTGAAGTTCCATGGGTTAAGCGTAGGCCGTCGACCGTATCTTTTGTTGCGGGACAACCGCTCGGGTATTACTCTTCATGGCCGCTCTTTGCACTCTCACATCACATAGTGGTGTGGTGGTGTGCGGAAAGGGTTTATCCAGGTGTCCGCTTCACTAAGTACGCAGTACTTGGTGACGACGTAGTGATCGCTGACAGTTCTGTTGCTAAAGTCTATGAGGCAAATCTTCATCGACTGAATGTTAGTATCAGTTACCAAAAGTCTCTGATATCTGACTCGGGAGGTGCTGAGTTTGCGAAGCGATTTAGAGTGAAAGGGCTTACCAAGGACTTAAGTCCGGTATCGGCCCGATCGCTGTGCAACTTCTTTCATCCTTATGGATTGGTCGCTATTGGGCACAAGTATAAGTGTGCTCGATTTTCGACCCTCTGTAGGGTTGGAGGGATGGGGTACCGACAACGGTCTCGCTTAGAGACTCGTAGGTCCGCAAGGGCTGAACGTCTCTTCGTGATGTGGAATAAAGCTCTGTTTGGTCATGGCTGTCTAGAGCTGTGGCTAGGCCGAGGCCTGCCCTTAAGCCCGTATCTTCGGGGTGTCATCATCCAACTGTTAAGGAAGGAGATGAAACCACAAGATTCAAAATCCAGACGCACTTTTTTCTTGCTCCTGGGGTCAAAGACTTCCTTGAGTGGTCAATGCTTCGTGCATGGATGCGGGAATGGCTGCGTTATTGTCATTGGTACTATGGTACTGGATCCATGGGTATCCATTGAGGCCTTCTTTGATGCGCCAGTTGTGAATGTGAAATGGAAGGCTGATCGGAAGAGCGTTGAGCTCGTTCGATTCGGTCTTCTATGGAAGATTTTGGATTTGGTGGGTCAATTAGGTGTCTCTTTTAGGTGTCCGATCCTAGAAGATTCATCTGGATCAGAGAGATCTGGTCCATGGCTTCTTGGTGGAGTTGATGGCACGTCTTTCTTGGTCTCGCCTGTCGGCCTTTTCCAGCCGAAGGCGGGTAAGGGGGTTGTGGTTTGTGGGATTGTTAAAGATCCTTCTAAACCCGATCCCGCTTATATAACCGTTCGTTATAAGACTAAGCGATTGGCAGATGATCGAGAGAGAAGCGATTGACTGTCTGAGGAATGATGACTTGGCTAAGGGTGTAGGCGTGAAGGCAAGCTTCCTATTTTTAGAGGTCTTTAGTTGATTTGCCCATTTTTCTACGTTTTTTGGCATGTCATTATGATGATAAGAGGGGGTGATGAAAGATCTTGTCAAATGATAAAAATGGCCTGATTATCCACTTTTGTCCGTAGCTCCTCTCTCAGAAAGACGTCAGAGACTGTACTGCCAGATTATCAGGAGCTTAGAGGCGAGGTTCATCTTTCTCTCAAGTAAGAAGAGTCAAAGGAGGCAGAAAGTAGATCTAGTCAATCTAAGACTGTTTCAAGAGTGGTGGAGCCCTTTGTTGTGGGAAGAGAATTGTCACAGGGCGATAGTTCTCAACAGTGTACAAGGTTCAACAGTACGAAGAAGGAGTCCTTGGAAGACTGGTCAACATTCACAACAAGGACGTACAGGAGAAGACGAAGGTCCTTCACAGTTGAAAGATGCTGAAGACAATACGGGACCGAAGCTACGGGGGTCGACTCGTATGTGGAAGCCGAACCCGAAGTATGAAAATTCAGCCTATGCAGAAGTGATGAAGGGAGAGGCAGTTCTTTCCAATACCTCCGAAGCGCTAAAAGAAAAGAGTGGAGGAGTTAGATCTGGTAGCAAAAGTGACAGCGATAGTACTTTGAAAAGGGGATTTACAATTCCATTTTTTTTTTGTTATTTTTTCGTCAATAAGGAGGGCGAGATAGAAATAATGGAAAAAGCCTATCTCTAAGGCTAAGAAAAAGGAAATTGCTCCACCATTTATTTGATTAGTATAGTGGTATACTGTTAACTGACTGGTCGTAGGTTCGAATCCTACTTGGGGAGATCCATGGTTTGACCGGGCCTGTCCTTCTCCCTAGAATCATTCTCAGGATTGTTCAGCTTTCTAGCGGAATCGTCAAACAAAGAGAAGGATGTACTGACTCCCGTCCCAGTAGTCCGGAAAAAGATGGAAGTTTCTTGTCTCTGTTCAAAAAGCAACATTTCAGCCAGAAGTGTCGGTTGTTGTTAGTTAATGGACTTTCAATCGGAAGGAATTCATTTCTCTTTCCTTTCGTTAGGCCTGCCGAAGCGTTCGAAAAGACTTCAATGGCTAATTATCAGTATGAATCACTGCTTATCTCCCGAGCTTTCAAGTAGCGTTTCCACCCACTTATTCCCTTACTGAATTGGGCTGTACAGGGCCTTATCATACGTGGAAGAATTGAGGACTGCCCCGGAAAACCACCCCAAAGCCAAGTCACTATGGTAACATACAGGTTGCTTTCCCTGCAACAACGCTGCTCCCACAGCCCCGAAGGAAGCAAGACTTACTGTACTGGCTCAAGATCCTCCGATTGCTTGAAAGATAACTGGAAGGGATCTGGTAGAATCCGCATGACAAAGATGATTCTCTAACTCATCTGCGGACCCTTCTTTAGCATTACCCCACACCATTTCCTCATTCTGATGAGTGCACTTCCGTAGAGGAGTTGCAATTGCAGGAGAATTCGAAATGTTCAGGTGGCACCACCAAAACTCCAACGTTCTTTCCTTACTCATTCCTCTGTAGGGCTTGGGTCTTGGCCACTTCATGATGGCCTCCACTCCGGATCTTAGTTGTCCTCCTCAACCAACATACCCTGGATATACTAAGGACTGGCGAATTCACACTTCTTCAAGTTCAGCCTCGTGCTTCAAGGCAGGCATCCGAAACAGATCTGGGACTTTGCACATGCTCTTCCCATGTCCCACTGAAAACCGGGATGTCGAGGATACCAATACAGAGTGATCAAAGTATGGCCGCCAGACATAACTCATCAGCCTCATGGATGGACACGATCCCTTACCCAACAAGCTTCAAAGTGCTATAAGTCGCGCGTTAGCCTATCTTGAGAAGGAAGAGATATAAAGGTTGGACAGCCGAGGTACCTTACTTCCCAACAAAAGGAGATGTCTAAATGTCATTAGATACGGAATTTGAAGATAGAAAGGATGGATCGATGGGGGGACCGAACCTTAAGCCGAGTAGAACGGAATAGTCGGAATAGAGAGAATAAGCTACTACGGATTGCACGCTTCTTTCAGGAGACAACTGAGGCAAGTAGCTAGTTGACTGTAGGTTTAGAGCACGCTAGGCTGTCTTCTCTTTGTAGTTGGGAGAGCTGGATGGCACAAGGGGTCTTTCTTTAGGAATTCTTAACTTGACTTGATAGGGCTCCATCTCCATAAGTTCTTGCCGAGGACTCGTCAGAACAGCCCTTCCCTTCCTTCCTGTGCTGGTAGTTTTCTAAGGCCAGTGAAAGCAGTCTTCTATAGGTAGTTACTACTTATCCTATGCTTATCTGCTTGTAGCTCTTAGTTGTAATTCATTTGATTTGAATCCTTACTACACGAAGGAGTAATCTAAGAGCAAGAGGGCTAACTACTATCCTGGTCTCCTATAAAGGCTTTGTTCCGTTAGGTCTTCTTGCCATATCGAAAAAGAGAGGGAGAAGGAACTAGCATAGAGGAGTTGGATCCAGGCTAAGAACTAAGGCTAGTTTTATGCTTAACACATTCAAATCGTATAACTACCACTCATAAGGACAGTGAGGTTTTGATCCCTATTATTAGCTTTTAGTGATCCAGTAGCTGGAAAGCTAGCAGCAGTCTCAACTAGAGCAGTTAGAACTCTTAGCCAAGCATGCGTCCCAACGAATACCAACAAGTGGAGTTAACGCTATATCTCATCCTTTCCTTAGTAGGGTTTATCCCTAAACAAAATACCGATTCAAGCCCCTTTACTAGGTTGGGCGAGTCTCACGATTCTCGATTTCTAAATATCTTAATTAAGAGATGAGAGAACCTGGTCGTGTGGTGCTGAACTTCTAGAGCTCTTTTTCGAATAAGAAAGCTTGTCTGTCTCTAATGCGAATGAGGAATGCAAGATAACAGAGTCGTTTCCGCCCAAAGGGTCCTCTACTGGACCGGTCCCCGGGGATGAAGTCAACTTGCTACTGATTGAGCATGAAGACAGTCTGCTTTGAACATGAATGAGACGTGCTATTAGAGAAGGGATAAATTGTTGTTTGGTCAAGCTACCACTGATGTGAACATGTGAATGAACATATGAACATGTTACACGCGTATATATGACACATGTGTAGCATCAGGGTTGTCAACGAGAGAAGGTTTCTTGGTTACAGATAAGACTTTGATTCTTCCTCAATATGATTTGGAACTCTCCTTTATCACAAGGCTAGCTCAAATGGTATTTTCAATCGTCTCTTTGATTTGATGCACTGAATCGTCTTCCCGAAAACGGATTGACCATGAATTCTGTAACAGAGGCGATGAATATCGTTACTATTGGGATATATATCTTTAATAGCCAAAGAGACAGGATACTAAGATTCCCAGTACAGTCCACTACTTGTCTTCCTCCTAAGAATAGTAAGAAAGCGAGAGAAGCTCACTGCCCTTGCTATGAATGACTTTTGAATTATTCATTCCTTAGCTAACCGGGAAGAGCCTAAATGCGCGAGCAAGAGCTTACCATTTTCTTTTTTAAAGGCAGTCGGGAAAGCCCTAAAGGTAAGAAGGTCTTTGTTCAAGTCAAGTTACTTAGCTTAGAGAAAGAAAACCGTTAGTGAAATGTCGGGAGATGCGTACAGTTTCGGCACTCGAAGAAAAGCTACTTCTTTGATTGTTCCGGGAAGTACTACTTGAAAGTCAAGCTCTTTGTTGCAAGCCAAGCAGAATAGAAGATAGAGGAAAGCGGAACTTTAGCTAGTAGACAAACGACTTTCGTTAGCAAGCGGTACTCTCATCGAGTAGGGCAAATCTCATACCCAATCGAAAAAAAGGTCTTGGAATCGACTTAGAGAAAACAACTGCTTTTCCGTTAGCGAGTACAGTTCAAGCGGAACTGAGACTTGAACCTGAGACTAAAGGTCAAGTGCCTACGTAACTATCCGGTCCGGTAAGTGAAAGAAAGAAGGCGGATAGCTAGCCTTAGTCTTCCTGTTGCTAAGCGCAAGGGTAAGACTATTTACAGATATTAAGACTCTTTCCTCATCTTGCTATTCCTGACCGAATGGAATTACGTAAGGGACGAACTTCTCTCACTATCAGACTATTAAGCGACCTGTAAAGTAAATAGTCTTTGTTCCTTCCCTCCGGCGTAAGGCAAAAGCCATCCCTCTCTCTCCCGCCATTGAGGTAAGCGCTGATATCAGGATCTGTCTTTCTGGGCTAACTCTGCCAAGATTCAAGATTCAATCCTAAACGCTCTCGGGTTTCCTCTTAAAGTCAGGATATCATCCCTTATTTCACTTACAAAGGGCTTGCCTCTTTCAATCAAGATCATCTGATCCAGGAGCGGGCTATTCTATTGATATTATGTATTTTCATTTATTCGAATAATGAGCCGCTACCCGATCTCGGATCCCGTAGGAAGGGGAAGCTCAATAACTGTATTTTCTAGTACAAGATTGAAAGAGGATGGGCGATGCAAGCGCAATACCAACATTCATTCTGATTGGGTTTCACAGTCCGAATCAAAGATTGCAATCCGACAAAGAACCTCGAATGTTGGGATTAACGGAGTTGAGGGACAGAAAGAGGTCCAGGATTGAAAACCTAATAGATAGAAGGAAGGGAAGGCCCGCTCATCATAACAAGGAGATTCGCGACTCACTTCCTCTAGGAGATCGGATCGAGAAAGAGCAACCTATTCAATTCAACAAAGCGGGAAGAATCCGGGGACAGGGATGGATCCCGCTTATTCACTGGAAGAAAGCAACAATCTCTTTTTATCAAGGGCAAGGTTTTGATTCTTTGCTCGCCTTTCCTAGAGATCGAACACTTTACCAAAGAGTGAAAGAACGTCTTCACAGGACTCCGTGCTTTGACCTTCCTTTTTGCTTTTCAACGAATCGGCTACCTTTGACACGTGGTTGGCTACACCAATGGAAGCTGGTGGGTTCACCTTTGACCTGTGACACATTGGTGAAATGACCTGCAGGCAATGAACGCTGATGGTTCGGCTCTTGATAGGGGGGGCTTCCAGAAAGAACAGCTTTTTTTCTTTCCTTTCTAGATCAGAGAGAGTCTCAGATTTCAGATTTATAAGCAGATTGATAACGAGAATGAATATGACTAGCCCGTGCCAGAGTGAAGTTCTTTCGCATGAATGTGACAAGCATAATCTTCAAACCCATAAATCATTGAATGAAAGGACTGCTCTTGAGTTCAGTTCATCTGTCCCCTGTTGGTAGGAAATCCATCGGACTGACCGGGGACATCTCCACTTCTAGGAAATCGGGCATGAAAGAGGCCAAAGCAAAAGAACTTGGGATGGGGACACCACCTTCTCGCAACTTCCAGCATCTCTCAATGGGGACAATCAGGAAGGCGCATCACCTCTTTGAGTTGGAAGAAATGCAAGGTTGCTTGCTTATTTATTTACTTGAGGGTCAAGACAAGCAAGGGTCGCCTTATTGTGATAGGGGGGCAGACGCTTTTGGAAAATCACAAATGGCACGAATGAGAAAGCAGCCAGCTGAGCTGGAAGACCAGGAAAGGCAGCACGCTTGGAGCCATATGAATGGGGTATTACTTAGGACGGACCTGAGACCATGACTTCGTCGGAATCGAGCGAAGAACCGAACCTATAAAGTGAAAGAGGAAGGAATGGGGCACATAAGACTGCACTGAACTAGGGAGATGAGACGGAACTTCCCTCCCAATCTCAAGGGAAGGGGCAGCCTCATATCCATTTAACTACACTCCTTCTTTCTCTCCATCTGTTGTTCTCTGGCCTTATCTGTTCATGGGAATCAGCCAGAGGGGATTTCTCGATCAATGATGAGGCTTTGGCACAGTTGTCACACAGAAGACGAAGACACAAGCACAAAAAGAAGAGTAGTTAGCACACGTAACTTGATTAGGAGAACCCTAATTCCCAGGTTAACGGAGCTTAACTGCCATTCTTTAGTCTTATCACACTAAACTGCTATTCCTATAAGAACGAGACGGAGCACGAGAACTCGAATTAGACTGCTGCGCGCCTTTCACTCTCTGTAAGGGATGAATTGTGACAGGGCGAAGCATAATCTTAGAGGCCCTTGACCGGGAGGAATTCTTAAACCTGGCAAGCTAACTAATTAGAAGATTCATTCTACGGAACTAAACTCAAGAGAAGGTACGATCACAGGGATTGTGGTTGTTCACGCTACCAGATGAGAAGAAGGAATTCTACCGAACTTTCTTAACTTGCTTCCTATAGACAGAGAGAGAAGACGCAGAAGAAGCAAGAGGAAGAAGCTGCAGCTAGAGTCTGCGTCTGAACGTCTGATAGGGACAGAGGAAGCTACTAGGAGACTGAACTAACTAGCGTCTGGAGCCTCTGAGAGTGCCGTAGCAGAGCTGCCTACTAGCTACTCAGATAGCAATCCAACAAGCAAACTCGCTAGGAAAGAGATTCTAGCCCTAAAAGAGCTACCAGTGCAGGGAATAAAATCAATGGGAAGTACTAAAACAAGGACTCTCTATCTATCCTACGCTCTTCGTCTAGAAGCAAGAAAGGAAAGGGCTTTATTTAGAATTAGAGTAAGGGCACGCTAAGACATTCCTTTTCTTGCTTTCGACAGGACCCCTTTCCGACAGGAGAAAGAAGATTACGCCAATGCCAATTGCCAATGATATAGAGTTTATAGCGATTACGACTAACAAGGGCAGGAGATGAATTAAAGAATCGTACTGCAACTGCTGAAGAGAGATCATCAAAAGAACAACCGAAACAGATTCTACTAGATATGCGCATTCCTGCTCTTGGAGTCTCATACTTCTAACTCTCCAATAGCCCCCTCATACTAATACTAGGGCAAAGCAACTTATTAGGGGACAAAAACGAATTGTGTAACGAAATAGGTTGGTAGGGAACTACTTCCATACCTAGCTACTGGAAGAGAACTACCGAACTACTAGCTACTTTCTCTCTTCTTTCCTATTAGCTAGCTGGGTTAGTTCCTATCCGAGTAGCGGACTCTCTTGTGTCCTAATTCTTTATATCTCTTAATTGTCCTCTCGTCCAGTTGCTCAAGATAGATAAGCAAGGAGAACTTTGATTCAGGTAGCTCTATCTTGCTGCGGTTGGTTCTGTAATCAACTACCTGGGGCAAGTAGCTCCTGTCGGTTTAGAGCAAGCAAGGTAAGAATAGATTAGATCGAGTAAAGGAGGTGTCGTGCGTCCAAGGCAGACAAGAAAGAATTCCCGAATGACTGGGTTCCTCTGTTTCGGGTGAGAAATGGTCTCAGGGTTGGGGTTTAAAGCAGTAGTCCTTAAGTGGCCAAGGGCTT